CTTTATTTTTCTAGTTTTTATGATGCACTTGGAGCTTATCGGCAGAAACGAATCCTTTTAGATAGTCCTTTGTGGCTCTGGTGGAGACTGGATCAACGCGTCGTTGGATCAAGAGAAGTTCCCATCGAAGTTCAATATGAATCTTTTGGTAATTATAATGAGATTTATAAGCACTATCGAATAGTAGGAAGTGTAAAAATAGAAAATCGTTGTATATACATTCGAACTACTGTTGGTCATATTTCTTTTTATCGAGAAATAGAAGAAGCCATACAGGGGTTTTGGCGGGCCTATTCATAATATCTAACTCATATGCTATATAAAAACTAACAAATTCTATTAGCGATACCCATACTTGTGGGAATTTCTGAATTTCTGTATGAATCAAGATTGAGGAAAGGAAGTTTTCGAATCACTGACCCAGACCCATTGTGGAATTTTACTCAGCAGAATATGGGGGTCCTTATGGCAGAACGGACGGATCTGGTCTTTCACAATAAGGTGATAGATGGAACTGCTATAAAACAACTTATTAGCAGATTAATAGATCATTTCGGAATGGCGTATACATCACATATCCTGGATCAAGTGAAGACTTTGGGTTTCCAGCGAGCTACCGCTACATCTATTTCATTAGGAATTGATGATCTTTTAACAATACCATCTAAGGGATGGTTAGTTCAAGACGCTGAACAACAAAGTTTTCTTTTAGAGAAAAACCATCATTATGGGAATGTACACGTGGTAGAAAAATTACGTCAATCCATTGAAATATGGTATGCTACAAGTGAATATTTGAGACAAGAAATGAATCCTAATTTTCGGATGACTGATCCCTCTAATCCAGTCTATCTAATGTCCTTTTCGGGGGCTAGAGGAAATGCATCTCAAGTACACCAATTAGTAGGTATGAGAGGATTAATGTCGGATCCTCAAGGACAAATGATTGATTTACCCATTCAAAGCAATTTACGCGAAGGGCTTTCTTTGACAGAATATATAATTTCTTGCTACGGAGCCCGCAAAGGAGTTGTAGATACTGCTGTACGAACATCAGATGCTGGATACCTAACGCGTAGGCTTGTTGAAGTAGTTCAACACATTCTTATACGTAAAACAGATTGTGGTACTTTCCGAGGTATTTCCGTGAGTCCTCAAAATGGTATAACGGAAAATACTTTTGTCCAAACACTAATTGGTCGTGTATTAACAGACGATATATATATCGGTCGACGATGCATTGCCACTCGAAATAAAGATATTGGAATTGGGCTTGTCAATCGATTCATAACCTTTCGAGCACACCCAATATATATTCGAACCCCTTTTACTTGTAGGAGTACATCTTGGATCTGTCAATTATGTTATGGCCGGAGCCCTACTCATGGTGACCTGGTCGAGTTGGGAGAAGCCGTAGGCATTATTGCGGGTCAATCAATCGGAGAACCGGGGACTCAACTAACATTAAGAACTTTTCATACCGGCGGAGTATTCACAGGTGGTACTGCCGAACATGTACGAGCTCCCTCTAATGGAAAAATAAAATTTGATGAGGATTTGGTTCATCCCATACGTACCCGTCATGGGCATCCTGCTTTTATATGTTTTATAGACTTGTATGTAACTATTGAGAGTCGAGATATTCTACATAATGTGAATATTCCAACAAAGAGTTTGATTTTAGTTCAAAATAATCAATATGTAGAATCAGAACAAGTTATTGCCGAGATTCGTGCCGGAACGTCTACTTTTCATTTTAAAGAGAGGGTTCAAAAACATATTTATTCTGAAGAGGAAGGAGAAATGCACTGGAGTACTGATGGCTATTATGCGTCCGAATATCCATATAGTAATGTTCATCTATTACCAAAAACAAATCATTTATGGATATTAGCAGGAAGTATATGCAGATCTAATATAGTGTCTTTTTCACTCCACAAGGATCAAGATCAAATGAATGCTAATTCTTTTTCTGTCGAAGAAAGATATATATTTGATCTCTCACTGACTAATGATAAAGTAAAACAGAAATTGTTGGATACTTTTGGTAAAAAAGATAGGGAAATTATGAACTATTCAAAATCTTTTAGAAGAATATCTAACGGTCATTGGAATCTCATAGATCCTTCTACTTCTATTCGTCAAGAGAATTCCGATGATTACTTGGCGAAAAAGCGAAGAAATAGATTCGTGATTCCCTTACAATATGATCAAGAACGAGAAAAGAAACTAATACCCTGTTTTGGTATTTCGATGAAAATACCTATAAAAGGTATTTTACGTAGAAAGAGTATTCTTGCTTATTTTGATGATCCGCGATACAGAAGAAGCAGTTCGGGAATTACTAAATATGGGATTGTCGAAGTAGATTCAAAGGTAAAAAAAGAAGATTTGATTGAGTATCGAGGAACAAAAGAATTTAGTACGAAATACCAAAAGGAAATGAAAGTAGATCAAATTTTTTTTATTCCCGAAGAAGTACATATCTTACCCGGATCTTCGCCCATAATGGTTCGGAACAATAGTGTCGTTGGAGTAGATACACGACTTGCTTTAAATATAAATACAAGAAGTCGAGTAGGTGGATTAGTCCGAGTGGAGAGAAAAAAAAAAAGTATGGAACTGAAAATTTTTTCTGGAAATATTCATTTTCCTGGAGAGATGGATAAAATATCTAAGTACAGCGGTATTTTGATACCACCAGAAATGGAAAAAAAAAATTCTAAAGGATCAAAAAAATTGAAAAATTGGATCTATGTCCAACGGATCACACCTACAAAAAAAAAATATTTTGTTTTGGTTCGGCCCGTAGTCACATATGAAATAGCTGATGGGATTAATTTAGCAACACTTTTCTCTCAGGATCTCTTGCAGGAAAAGGATAATGTCCAATTTCGAATTGTCAATTATATACTTTATGGAAATGGCAAGTCAATTCGAGGAATTTCTCACACAAGTATTCAATTAGTTCGAGCTTGTTTAGTATTGAATTGGGACCAAGAAAAAGGGGGTTCTATAGAAGAGGAAGAGATTCATGCTTCTTTTGTTAAAATAAGGGCAAATGATCTGCTTCGTGATTTCATCCGAATTGAGTTAGTAAAGTCCACTATTTTGTATACCATAAAAAGGTATGATATGGCAGGTTCAGGATTGATTTCCAATAAGAGATTAGATCGTATCCATATAAATCCTTTTGATTTCAAGGCGAAGATTAAATCAATTCCCCAACATCAGGGAATTCTTGGTACGTTGTTGAATCGAAATAAGGAATGCCAATCTTTCATAATTTTGTCATCATCTAATTGTTCTCGAATTGATCCCTTCAATACTTCGAGATATAATAATGTTACAAAAGAATCGGATCCTATGACTCCAATTAGGGATTTGTTGGGTCCCTTAGGTACTATTGTGCCTAAAATAGTAAATTTTTGTTCATCTTACTATTTAAGAACTTCTAATCAAGTCTTTTTCAATAAATATTTATTACTTGAAAATTTTCAACAGACTTTCCAAGTGCTTCAAGTACTTCCATTTCAATATTTTTTTCTAGATGAAAATAGGAGAATTTCTAATTTCGATCCCTGCAGTAACATCATTTGGAATTTATTCCATTTGAATTGGTGTTTTCTCCCTTACAATTCTTGTGAAGAGGCATGGACAATAATTAGCCTTGGACAATTCCTTTGTGAAAATGTATGTCTATTGAAATATGGATCACGCATAAAAAAATCTGGTCAAATTTTCATTGTTCATGTTGACTCTTTAGTTATAAGATCAGCTAAGTCCTATTTGGTCACTCCAGGAGCAACTGTTCATGGCCATTATGGGGAAACCTTTTATGAAGGAGATAGATTAATTACATTTCTATATGAAAAATTGAGATCCGGCGACATAACGCAAGGTCTTCCAAAAGTGGAACAAATCTTAGAAGTTCGTTCAATTGATTCAATATCGATGAACCTTGAAAGGAAAGTTGAAGGTTGGGACGAACGTATCCGAAGGATTCTTGGGATCCCCTGGGGATTCTTGATTGGAGCTGAACTAACCATAGCCCAAAGTCGTATCTCTTTGGTTAATAAGATCCAAAAAGTTTATCGATCCCAGGGGGTACAGATTCATAATAAACATATAGAGATTATTGTACATCAAGTAACATCAAAAGTGTTGGTTTCAGAAGATGGAATGTCTAATGTTTTTTCACCTGGGGAATTAATAGGATTGTTGCGAGCAGAGCGAGCAGGGCGTATTTTGGACGAAGCAATCTGTTATCGGGCAATCTTATTGGGAATAACGAAGTCATCTCTTAATACTCAAAGTTTCATATCCGAAGCGAGTTTTCAAGAAACTGCTCGAGTTTTAGCAAAAGCCGCTCTACGAGGTCGTATTGATTGGTTGAAAGGCCTGAAAGAGAACGTTGTTCTGGGGGGGATTATACCGGTTGGTACCGGGTTCAAAAAATTAGTACATCGTTCAAAACAAGATAAAAACATTCATTTGAAAATGAAAAGAAAAAGGAAGAATCTATTCGAGTTAGAAATGAGAGATATTCTTTTACACCATAGAGAAATTTTTTGTTCTTGCACCCCAAAAAATTTCCATGAGATATCAGACCAATCATTTACGTATACGTAATGTAATAATGGGATTTAGTAATTCCTAACAAGAAGTTCGTTTTTTTGATTTGAACTCTCTGATCTGATTATGTATTTGGTAATCAATGAAATAAAAAATAAAGAATGAAATGAAATTGAAGGTTTGGGTCGTAAATCAATGGTAAATCCTGGTAGAAGGTTCCGTCGGAACAATTATTTATTTCACAGGGTACTGAATCTCTTTGAAAAAAAAACAAAGAGAAAGTGTGGTAAAATGGAAAGACGATATTGGAACATCAATTTGGAAGAAATGATGGAAGCAGGAGTTCATTTTGGTCATGGTACTAAGAAATGGAATCCTCAAATGGCTCCTTACATCTCTGCAAAGCGTAAAGGTATTCATATTACAAATCTTACTCTAACTGCTCATTTTTTATCAGAAGCCTGCGATTTAGTTTTTGATGCAGCAAGTAGGGGAAAAAATTTCTTAATCGTTGGCACCAAAAATAAAGCAGCGGATTTAGTAGCATCAGCAGCAATAAGGGCTCGATGTCATTATGTTAATAAAAAATGGCTTGGGGGTATGTTAACGAATTGGTCTACTACAGAAACAAGACTTCAGAAGTTTAGGGACTTAAGAGCAGAACAAAAGATGGGGAAACTAAACCGCCTCTCTAAAGGAGATGCAGCAATGTTAAAGAGAAAATTATCTACCTTGCAAACATATCTGGGTGGGATCAAATATATGGCGGGATTGCCCGATATTGTAATTATCGTTGATCAGCAAGAAGAATATATGGTTCTTCGAGAATGTGTAATTTTGGGTATTCCGACGATTTGTTTAATCGATACAAATTGTGATCCAAATCTTGCAGATATTTCTATTCCGGCCAACGATGATGCTATAGCTTCAATTCGATTGATTCTTACCAAATTAGTATCTGCAATTTGTGAGGGCCGTTCTAGTTATATAAAAAATGTTTAATTATCTTATAATGAAGAATCTTTTTAGTTCTTTTTTGGTGAATTTTCTTTGATTGTTACTATTTTGGTTTGCATTTTTTAGAGTTTGAACTATGTTTTGAATATTGAAGAAAAAATATAAAATGATTGGTATTTTTTTATGTGATTTCTTGGTATCGTAAATATACGATTCATAACTGAAATTCATGAATGAATGTATATTGTATATTAATTAAGAAAGAGATGGTTGAATCAAAAGAATTCCTTTTTTTAAGTTTGATTTCTGTTAGAGGACAATATGAATGTTATACCAAGTTCCGTTAAAACACTCAAAGGGTTATACGATATATCGGGCGTAGAAGTAGGCCAACATTTTTATTGGCAAATAGGAGATTTACAAATTCATGCCCAAGTACTTATTACTTCTTGGGTTGTAATTGCTATTTTATTAGGTTCAGTCATCATAGCTATTCGGAATCCACAAGAAATTCCGACCGACGGTCAGAATTTCTTCGAATATGTTCTTGAATTTATTCGAGATTTGAGCAAAACTCAGATTGGAGAGGAGTATGGGCCTTGGGTTCCATTTATTGGAACAATGTTCTTATTTATTTTTGTTTCTAATTGGTCAGGTGCTCTTTTACCTTGGAAAATCATAAAGTTACCTCATGGGGAGTTAGCTGCGCCCACGAATGATATAAACACTACTGTTGCTTTAGCTTTACCCACATCAGTGGCATATTTCTATGCGGGTCTTAGAAAAAAAGGATTGGGATATTTCAGGAAATACATTCAACCAACTCCAATACTTTTACCTATTAATATCCTAGAAGATTTCACAAAACCTTTATCTCTTAGTTTTCGACTTTTTGGGAATATATTGGCTGATGAATTAGTAGTTGTTGTTCTTGTTTCTTTAGTGCCTTCAGTAGTTCCTATACCTGTCATGTTTCTTGGATTATTTACAAGTGGTATTCAAGCTCTTATTTTTGCTACTTTGGCTGCGGCTTATATAGGTGAATCCATGGAGGGTCATCATTAACTAACTTTCTCATTTTGAACAAGCAATGCAGGGTTCAATATAATTCATAGGGTTGTAGAATAAAATGCAAATAGTTGCATCTATTTATCTATTTATGTCTATATGAAGCAAGATATATTATATTGCAGAATTTGGAATAGAAAGAGGCCTTACTACATATATGATATATTGATATATCTAAATATCTAAGGTTCTATGTTATTTACTAGTTAGATAGGAATTATCTCGATTTTTTTCTAGTCCGCTCCATTTAGATGGATTTCAATATTAGTCCTTTTTCTCTTTTTTCTGTGATTTTCAATTGAATAAAAGAATAGAGTAGTAAATTAAATAGTCAAAGTAGAAGTAGAAAAAGATAAGTACTAATTTCTTAGTTGGTTGTATCATTAACCATTTCTTTTTTTTGTGCGAGGAACTTACTATGAATCCACTTATTTCTGCTGCTTCCGTTATTGCTGCTGGATTGGCTGTAGGGCTTGCTTCTATTGGACCTGGGGTTGGTCAAGGTACTGCTGCGGGCCAGGCTGTAGAAGGTATTGCGAGACAACCAGAAGCAGAGGGTAAAATACGAGGTACTTTATTGCTTAGTCTGGCTTTTATGGAAGCTTTAACAATTTATGGACTGGTCGTGGCATTAGCTCTTTTATTTGCAAATCCTTTTGTTTAATGTTTCATTTAATCGTAAAATAAAAATGTAAAAAAAAAGAACTCTGTTCTTTGTTAGTCCTATCTATAATAGGGGAGCGTATGAAAAGTATAACCGATTCTTTTGTTTCCGTGGGGCACTGGCCATCCGTTGGGAGTTTTGAGTTTAATACCGATATTTTAGCAACAAATCCAATAAATCTGAGCGTAGTGCTGGGTGTATTGATTTTTTTTGGAAAGGGAGTGTGTGCGAGTTGT